AAAAGAAAAAGAAGTGCCTCTATTTAGAGATTTATCTACTTAGATGAATAAATCATACTCTATCTATATTATTAACGAATATGTATTCCAACCTATCTCGAGGTATTTGTATCAATACCTATTCGGTAGATCCTTTTTTTTTTCTGTGCCAGGAACCAGATTTGAACTGGTGACACGAGGATTTTCAGTCCTCTGCTCTACCAACTGAGCTATCCTGACCTTTTCTTGTGCATCATCCTAGTAGAGTATTTGTATCTATGTCAATTAAAGGGACTAAAAAATCAATAAAGTATTCCAAATTCCAAATTTGGAAATGGGGGGGGGTAGTCCTATGCATTGTGCATGGTTTACTTAATAATACTTAAAAATAGAGTTAATAATCGAAGTTCCTTGCCTATACTATAATAAAAAAGAAATCTATTCAATGAATAGCATAAGATCCATTGAGTTCTCTTCGCACTCCTTTGTGAAAGAGTAGAATGAGAAAGTTAATGAATCTTAAACCGATTGATAAAAAGAAAAAAAGAGGATAAATACTATAGTATAGTTAGAGTTAGGGAATAAAAGAGGGTTTGGGGATAGAGGGACTTGAACCCTCACGACTTATAAAGTCGACGGATTTTCCTTTTACTAGAAATTTCATTGTTGTCAGTATTGACATGTAGAATGGGACTCTCTCTTTATCCTCGTCCGATTAATCCACTTTTTAAAAGATCTCGAAAACTATGAATTGAAGGATTTGATTACTCAATATTCGATTGGAATGGATTCACAATAATTCTAAAAAAATTCTGAATTTTCTATTTCATAATCATTCCTAATTTCATTCTAAAAAAGAATAAAGAACCTATATTATGATATGGGTTCTGTGATTAATCGTTTGCTATGTCAGTATCCATATGTGTGTATTAGATGTATAAACCCCTTACTTTCTCTAATTTAGAGGGAGTTCCACTACCAACACAACGTAATCAACTCGATTCGTTAGAACAGCTTCCATTGAGTCTCTGCACCTATCCTTTTCCTTTGGATTCTAGTTCGAGAACCACTTGTTTTCTCAAAACACGGATTTGGCTCAGGATTGCCCTTTTTTAATTCCAGGGTTTCTCTGAATTTGGAAGTTACCACTTAGCAGGTTTCCATACCAAGGCTCAATACAATCAAGTCCGTAGCGTCTACCGATTTCGCCATATCCCCATTTTCCTTTTCTTTGATTGAGACCTAGATTCCTTGTGTAATTTCATCCATCTCTTAGTTTTTTTTTTGGAATCGTTGAATTCATTACTCGACGTAGTCTAGCAGTTCGTCTCTATTTGAGAGACCCTGCTTGTTGCAATTCAGAATTGAATTGATTCTATCGTTGATGTATTTGCAATTCAATCCGAATCAATATATCCCAAAGTTTTTCTCTCCCCCACCCTTCTTTTTTAGAGTATTCAAAATCATACTCTAACGCTTGATATTCATTTTTTTTTTCTAATCAGAATTAGCAATTTAATTTGCTATGATTCTATGTTCTCCTTAGTGAAATATTAATCATTAAATTATTAAGAAATAACAAAAAAAAAACAAAATATCTCAAAAAATGTCTATAATGATCGAATGAAAATGCCAAGAAATTCGCATTTTCTCTTTATTATATCTTTCATATATATTATTCTTTTCTATGTATTAGATTACTTGTCCGAGCCATATCAAATTGAAAATATCTGAAATCAAATTCAATATAGAAATTGGAATAGATTTTATTCTATTAGAAAAATCAATTTGCGAATTAGAGAAATAAAAAGAAAGTTCAATAAATTCTATAATCCTATTTAAGGATATCCTCTAGTTAAGCATATCAAGCTAACTTGATTTTTATGAAGTTCTAGTATTTTTTTCTAAGTAGAACTTTAAATTTCGAACTAGTTAATAGCTAAGATTAATAATTAAGATCTGACATTTTACAGATTTCCTATACTATACATATTTCTATTTGTTACACTATTTCTGTTATGTAAGCCCACTTAGCTCAGAGGTTAGAGCATCGCATTTGTAATGCGAGGGTCATCGGTTCAAATCCGATAGTCGGCTTTTTTCTATATCGATGTTCCATGAACAAGAATCTCTCTTTTTCTCCGAATTAAATGGAGAATCCAGGATCTATTCTGTGGTTCTACCTTACAATTTTGCTAGATACAAAACAATAAAATAAATAATATATATACAAAAAATCCAGATGTTGATGAAATTCCATTTTTTGTGGTACTTTAGTAGATTTTACTCTGTTTATCCTTTAGTTTAATTCAGTTTTAATTTCGCTGTATTCTTTAATGTAAATACAATGAAATTCATTGTGTAAAATGAAATTTCAATAAAATCAAAAAGGAGTCTTCATGTCCCGTTATCGAGGACCTCGTTTTAAAAAAATACGCCGTCTGGGAGCTTTACCAGGACTCACTAGAAAAACACCTAAATCCGGAAGTAATCTGAAAAAGAAATTCCATTCTGGGAAAAAAGAGCAATATCGTATTCGTCTTCAAGAAAAACAGAAATTGCGTTTTCATTATGGTCTGACAGAACGACAATTACTTAGATATGTACATATCGCTGGAAAAGCAAAAAGGTCAACAGGTCAGGTTTTACTACAATTACTTGAAATGCGTTTGGATAATATCCTTTTTCGATTGGGTATGGCTTCAACCATTCCTGAGGCCCGGCAATTAGTTAACCATAGACATATTTTAGTTAATCGTCGTATAGTCGATATACCAAGTTTTCGTTGCAAACCCCGAGATATTATTACTACGAAGGATAACCAAAGATCAAAATGTCTGGTTCAAAATTCTATTGCTTCATCCGACCCGGGGAAATTGCCAAAGCATTTGACGATTGACACATTGCAATATAAAGGACTAGTTAAAAAAATCCTAGATAGGAAGTGGGTCGGTCTCAAAATAAATGAGTTGTTAGTTGTAGAATATTACTCTCGTAAGACTTGAACTTAATGAAAAAAGGAAAGGTTCATAGAATTTTCTTCCTCTTCCCCTTTCCCCGAACTAAATCGACCTAAGGCCCTTAATTGGTATTTTCCATTCAACTAGCAGAAATGGATTAACCCTAGGATCCTTTTTTTTTTGTTCTTTCCTCTATGTGTCTTTTACATACCACAGTAATTTACTATAGAGAATTTCTATTAAATAAAGGTATTATTGCTGGAATAAACTGTTATTTGATTTGATACATTGTGATCGTTAACGTTGATGAATTAAGAGAAACGGAAAGAGAGGGATTCGAACCCTCGGTAAACAAAAGTCTACATAGCAGTTCCAATGCTACGCCTTGAACCGCTCGGCCATCTCTCCTACATAATCTTATTATGGAAAATAAACTGAGTGAATAGCGAGTTTTCCTATTCCTGCAGTACAGGTACAACCACAACCGCTCGGGGGTTCCTTGGTTCTATTGGAAAAATTCCTTTTCATCTAAGTGGAAGGATCCAGGATTTTTTTACTAGGAATTCCGCTCCCTCGAAAAGTTTTAGTTTGGGTTTTCCCCAAACCAAAGAAAAAGAGAATGGAAGAATTCTTCTTATTCCATAATAAAATAAAGGAACCCTAAAATTCTGTTTGCATAAGGTACGCTACGCCATACAATCGGAATCTAAAAAAGGGTATGAGACAATTAATGACTTTGAAAACGCGAAATAGCTGATGAGAGAAGTTATTGTTGAGAAATAGAAAAGTGGAATGAAATCCAATCTTAGTCAAATATTTCATATCTCTTCTTGTCCAAACAGAAGGAAAAGGACACAATTTGAGCTGAGCGGAAAATCCATACCTCTCTTATCCATTTATAGCATATATATGGATCGATCGATTTATAAGAATCGAATGTGTTTGTTTTTATGGTATTTTGTGAAGGAATGAAAACAATTCTATATAGAATGGGTTGGGAATTATGCCTAGATCCCGTATAAATGGAAATTTCATTGATAAGACCTCCTCAATTGTAGCCAATATTTTATTGCGAATAATTCCGACAACCTCAGGGGAAAAAAGGGCATTTACTTATTATAGAGATGGTGCGATTTGACTCTTTTTTTTTTTAGCCCTACCTACACCTCAGTCTTACGAGAAAGAGAGGGGGTTCGCATAGAGAGAACAAAATTAGTAAAGGAAACCCACGCTTGGAGAAGGTGAGGTGAACTAACAATTCCTTCTGTCGTGTATCCTCGATTGATGCGGCCTCAGATGCTTCAATTGTAGATTTGAGTATTGAGCGAAAGGTTACACCTACAGGATAGGTTCTGTATTACAGGCCAATCCTACTCTACTAGTACCAATAGGCAGCATAGGGGAGAAAAGCACTACACCTAGAAATAGGAATCAACAAGAGAAAAACTTTGTTAGAAATTAGCCCTTTCCTGATCGGTATCAGGGCTGGGAAGAATGGTTGGGATAACAAACAGCCATCAGGTTTGTACTTTGGATACCCCTATAACCATCAAAGATCGTTGAAGTGGCTAATTCCTCTAAATAGGAGGCGTTGAGAACAAAGAAATTCTTGGAGCTATCGTTTTCCTCTAGCATTAATAGAATTCATTGGTGTTAAGAAAAACCTCTTGCGGGAAGGTTGGCTAGAGATTTCTTGGAAAAATACCAGCCCCTTTCGGTCCATAATGAGATGGGACTAATTCTATTTTTATTCTATAGATTATTTCGCTTAGTACTATGTACAGAAGGGAGGAGCCGTATGAGATGAAAACCTCATGTACGGTTTTGGAACGGAGATTTTTTGAATAGAATGAACGACCGTAACGGATGTTGGCTCAATCCGAAGGAAATTATGCGGAAGCTTTGCAGAATTATTATGAAGCTACGCGACTAGAAATTGATCCCTATGATCGAAGTTATATACTCTATAACATAGGCCTTATACACACAAGCAATGGAGAGCATACAAAGGCTTTGGAATATTATTTCCGGGCACTAGAACGAAACCCCTTCTTACCGCAA